TGAAAAAATGGTGGTTCAATTCGATGTTGTCTAAGAAAGGGTTCGAACATAAGTGTGGATTAAGTAAATCAATGGACAGTCTTGGTCCTATTGAAAATACCAGTAGAAAGGAAGATCCGAGTCTAAATGATATAGAAAAAAGCATTCATAGTTGGAGAAATGGTGACAATTCTAGTTACAGCAGTAATATTGATAATTTCTTTCGTGTCAGGGACATTCCGAATTTCATTTCTGATGATACTTTTTTACTTATAGATAGTAGGGGGGACAGTTATTCCATATATTTTGATATTGAAAATCAAATTTTTGAGATTGATAACGATCATTCTTTTCTGAGTGAACTACAAAGTTCTTTTTCGAAGTATTGGACTTCAAGTTATCGGAACTCGAAATCTAAGAGTGACGATACTTATAACGATCGTTCCGGATATTATACTAAAGATAGTTGGAATAATCACATTAATAATTGCATTGACAGTTATCTTCATTCTCAAATCAGTATTGGGAGTTCCATCCTAAGTGGTAGTGACAATTCCAGTGACAGTTACATTTTGAATTACATTTTTAATGAAAGTGGAAATAGGAGTGAAAATTTCAGTAAAAGAACGAGCACAAATGATAGTAATTTACCTAGAATAGAAAGTTCTAATAATCTTGATGTAACTCAAAAATATAAACATTTGTGGGTTCAATGTGAAAATTGTTATGCATTAAATTATAAGAAATTGCTTAAGTCAAAAATGGGTATTTGTGAACAATGTGGATATCATTTGAAAATTAATAGTTCAGATAGAATCGAACTTCTGATTGATCCGGGTACTTGGAATCCTATGGATGAAGATATGGTCTCTATGGATCCTATTGAATTTCATTCAGAGGAGGAAGCTTATAAAGATCGTATTGATTCTTATCAAACAAAGACAGGTTTAACTGAAGCTGTTCAAACAGGTATAGGTCAAATAAATGGTATTTCTATAGCAATTGGGGTTATGGATTTTGAGTTTATGGGAGGTAGTATGGGATCTGTAGTAGGGGAAAAAATCACCCGATTGATTGAATATGCTGCCAATAAAACCCTACCCCTTATTATAGTATGTGCTTCCGGGGGGGCACGCATGCAAGAAGGAAGCTTGAGCTTAATGCAAATGGCGAAAATATCGTCTGTTTTATATGATTATCAATCAAATAAAAAGTTATTCTATGTGTCAATCCTTACATCGCCTACTACTGGTGGGGTGACAGCCAGTTTTGGCATGTTGGGGGATATTATTATTGCCGAACCTAATGCCTACATTGCATTTGCGGGTAAAAGAGTAATTGAACAAACATTGAATAAGACAGTACCTGAAGGTTCACAAGCAGCCGAATTTTTATTCCATAAAGGTTTATTTGATCCAATCGTACCACGTAATCTTTTAAAAGGCGTTCTAAGTGAGTTATTTCAACTGCATGCTTTTTTTCCTTTGAATCAAAATAAAGTCGCGGATTAAAGTTTAAAGTCAATTATTTTATTTGTGTCAAAAAGTATTTTTTTTTTTATTGGAATCTATCGGAATAAAATAAAAGGAAAAACCAGAAATGAAGGATGGGGTTTTTTCGTTGGCGATATCCTAATTTTTGAATAAAAAAACAAAGACTTCAAAAATAGCTTTTTTAGATCTTTCTATATTTTTTGTGAATCTTTATTAACAATACCCCTTGGATCAAACTATAACGAATCCTTTGTAAATTAAATTTATAAGAAATCGTGTATTTTCTTGTAGTAGAAGCAAAATAAAGAAAAAAAAAGATGACGAATACTAAAGTAAAGTTGATTATCATATATTATATGTAGAAAGTGAATTTCTTTTGTAGTTCTACATTCCTTGTACTTCTTATATACTATATTAATTATATTAATTTTATAGAATTAGAATTCTAATTAATTTATTAATATAATAACAATAACATAATAACAACAAAAAATATAACAAACAGGTACAATTACAATACAATTATAGTAAATCGAGGTAATAACTATGAACTTTCCCTCTATTTTTGTGCCTTTAGTAGGCCTAGTATTTCCGGCAATTGCAATGGCGTCTTTATTTATTTATGTTCAAAAAAATAAGATTGTTTAGATTTTCGGGTTCAAATCTCATTTTTCAAGACTTAGACTTGAATCATAACATAGATATCTATTTAGTGGAATGGTATACCGCGCGATTTCTTATGAACATAAACGAAAGAACCCTTACTTTAAAATGTATGTGGAAAGATGACGACATAGGAGTACATGTTATTTTTTTGATCTAACTAAAAAGGAAAATATAAATAAATATTTACGTAGGATATTTAAATAGAAAGTGAAACACATCCGACATCAGAATAGGACTAGTTGATGAGAGTTACCTCGGAAACAAGACAGAGTAAGGAAAGTACAATTCATTTGAGGTATTTTTCAATTCAAATTAAATGTAACCAAATCTAGTATGAATTGGCGCTCAGAACGTATATGGATAGAACTTATAACGGGATCTCGAAAAATAAGTAATTTCTCTTGGGCCTTTATCCTTTTTTTAGGTTCATTAGGATTCGTATTGGTTGGAATTTCCAGCTATCTTGGTAGGAATTTGCTATCTTTATTTCCCACCCAGCAAATTCTTTTTTTTCCACAAGGAATTGTGATGTCTTTCTATGGGATCGCGGGCCTCTTTATTAGCTCTTATTTGTGGTGTACAATTTCGTGGAATGTAGGTAGTGGTTATGATCTTTTCGATAAAAAAGAAGGAATAGTATGTATTTTTCGTTGGGGATTCCCTGGAAAAAATCGTCGCATCTTTTTCCGATATCTTATAAAGGATATCCAATCTATTAGAATAGAACTTAAAGAGGGTATTTCTACTCGTCGTGTTCTTTATCTGGAAATTAGAGGCCAGGGAGCCATTCCTTTGACGCGTACTGATGAAAATATGACTCCACGAGAAATTGAACAAAAAGCTGCTGAATTGGCCTCTTTTTTGCGTGTACCAATTGAAGTATTTTGAAAAAGAAAGTGATTCTGCCACGTATTCATGGACAGGCAGGAATTGCTTTGCTTTCACTTTTCGCAATTTCAATAGCCGTAAACACTCTTTTTTTTTTCTTCAGTGGACTCTTTTTTCTATTTCTGTATTCTTTCGCGAGTCAAGGACTAATTAGCACTATCAAATCACAAAAAAACAAAGAAGAGATTCATGGATTCGATACATTGGAATAGAATTCATGTTTGATAAAAATATTAGATCGCAGAACGTCGACGAACGCGACAGGTTCATTAACAATTTATAGATGAAAAATAAAATGGAAAAAAAGAAAATATTTATTCCTTTTCTATATCTTATATCTATAGTATTTTTACCCTGGTGGATCTCTTTATCATTTCAAAAAAGTCTGGAATCTTGGGTTACTAATTGGTGGAATACTAAGCAATCAGAAACTTTTTTGAACGATATTCAAGAAAATAATCTTCTAGAAAAATTCATCGAATTAGAGGAGCTCCACTTGTTGGACGAAATGATAAAGGAATACCCGGAAACACATCTACAAAAGCTTCGTATAGGAATTCACAATGAAACTATTCAATTGATCAAAATGCACAATGCGGATTGTATCCACATGATTTTGCACTTCTCGACAAATTTAATCTGTTTCCTTATTCTAAGCGGTTATTCTATTCTGGGAAATAAAGAACTTATTCTTCTTAACTCTTGGGTTCAGGAATTCCTATATAACTTAAGCGACACAATAAAAGCCTTTTCGATTCTTTTATTAACTGATTTATGTATCGGATTTCATTCGCCCCATGGTTGGGAACTAATGATTGGCTCTATCTACAAAGATTTTGGATTTGCCCATAATGATCAAATTATATCTAGTCTTGTTTCTACGTTTCCAGTTATTCTAGATACAATTTTGAAATATTGGATTTTCCGTTATTTAAATCGTGTATCCCCATCACTTGTAGTGATTTATCATTCAATGAATGACTGAAAAGACGAAAAAGGGGTATACGGATATAAATCGAATTCGAATTTCGAACGCGATGTTTGTTACTTTGTACATAATCACAGCATTACAAAATTGACTTCCTCTTTCTATTTATACCCATCTAAGACGGGAAGTTTCTCCCATATTCCAGTACTAAAATATTCTTTCAGTAAATTTAGTTTTCACTTAAAGTAAATAACAGAATCGGGGATAGGGAACTATACTAGCAACCTACCCAATTTATTGTAGAAATTTTCGGAATCAATAATTGGACCATGCAAACTATAAATACCTTTTCTTGGATAAAAGAACAGATTACTCGATCCATTTGCATATCGCTCGTGTTATATATAATAACTCGATCCTCCATTTCGAATGCATATCCCATTTTCGCACAGCAAGGTTATGAAAATCCACGAGAAGCAACTGGACGTATTGTATGTGCCAATTGCCATTTAGCTAATAAGCCCGTGGATATTGAAGTTCCACAAGCGGTCCTTCCAGATACTGTATTTGAAGCGGTTGTTCGAATTCCTTATGATATGCAATTAAAACAAGTTCTTGCTAACGGCAAAAAGGGGGGGTTGAATGTGGGGGCTGTTCTTATTTTACCTGAGGGATTTGAATTAGCCCCACCCAATCGTATTTCTCCAGAGATGAAAGAAAAGATCGGCAATCTTTCTTTTCAGAGCTATCGCCCCAATAAACAAAATATTCTTGTAATAGGTCCCGTTCCTGGGAAAAAATATAGTGAAATTACCTTTCCTATTCTTTCCCCGGATCCTGCCACTAAGAAAGATGTTCACTTCTTAAAATATCCCATATATGTAGGTGGTAACAGAGGAAGGGGCCAGATTTATCCTGACGGAAGCAAGAGTAATAATACAGTTTATAATGCCACAGCAGCAGGTATAGTAAAGAAAATTGTACGAAAAGAAAAGGGCGGATACGAAATAAGCATAGCGGATGCCTCGGATGGACGTGAAGTGGTT